CTAGTCCCCGAAAATGCCCATTCGTTGGGGTTCAAAATCTGCTTTTTTGGAGGAGAGCCAAAGCAATGTATCTCTTACCCCGGGAAAGAATATGAACTATGCTAAGAAGGGGTCTTCTTTTGGCTATTTAATATCCTGCTTTCGGTAAGCGAGTAGGCGTAAAGGCTGTTATCGAATCTAGCTATTTATTACCAGAATGGATGTCCTCGGAAGTAAAGGCAATGAATAGAAGGACTATTCCCAGTTAATAGGAAAGAGTATAGATGTAATTGAATCAGCTACAGGTCTCAGGTTCAAATGAGAAATGGGCAGTGAATCAATACCTGTCATTCTTAGGATAAGCAGTCTCTGCTTTAACAGGTACTGCTGTGAGTGAGGGAGTAAGGATCAGATGTCACGTAAAAAGTTTTAGATAGTATAATTTTTTTAGGAGTTGCCTTGTGAAAAGCATCATCGAGAATTCTGTAATCACACCCGGCGAAATAAGGTTTTACCTAAGGACGGTTGCTACTCGAATGCCTAACCAACTCGCTAACTCGACTCCTAAAACTAAGGCAATAATCATTGTTCACCGACCGAAGCGAAGGCGAAGCAAGACGACTAGCTAGCCAACAGAGGCGTTAAGCCGCCAGAGGCCGTACGCTGACAAGCCCAATCCAACGGAAGGGATCCTCTAACTTGCCTGAGAAGCAGTATACGCAAGGTCTAAGCCTGTCAATCAAGTCTGTAGAGTCCAGAACCAATCTTCCCCTGCTTCGGCTTCTTTTCACTCCATGCTTCTTGGTGCCATAATTAAGACTGGTCTGTTTATTCTAACCAGTACAGACTGAAAGCTTCCCTTCGCCTAATACGAGACCCAATCTGATAATTACCGAATTCATGTGGTTCACCGGCAAGAGCCAATTCAGAGCTTTAAATCGACTATTTATCCTCCAGTCCGTAATTAGCTGTTGAGTACAAGGCATTGAAAAGTGCTCCTCGAACTTCACCGGAGGAGGTAGAAGGTGCTGATTTTAGCCCTTGGATGCATGCTCAGAGACGAGCCACTAAAAAGGAAAGTTCGAATCCTGGAGGTCAGTCAGGTGATGGAAAGTCAAGTTTTTTCGAATGATACAGCCCAAAGATTGGAGGATGAGGAGCGAAAGTAGCTCGACTGTAAGGAGAGGATTTGTTGTTACCTTTTCTGCTGAATTTCCCTTGTCAGATGGCTTGAAAGGGGCTTGAAAAAGAGTAACTGCTTATGGCTAGCCTTTGCCAACTGAAATGGCAAAAGGGGGACTACAGGATAGGGGACTGGGAATGGTCATAGGAAAGTGTTACCAGCCAAGGACAGCAATAAATCTATCTCTCTCTTATCGTTAGATCTCCCAGGGCCAGGCTAGAGTAAAGGTAAAGGGCTAGGTCAAAAGCTGGTTCTTTTTCAAGTGAGAAAGCAAAGGAGTCCTTGGCAAACAGGAGAATAAGATATATCTTTCTTAGGGCTCTAGTTCTCTGGTAGGTGGGCTATAGATAAGATTCCACGAGAAAGCAAATTCCTTCTCTGGGAGGGCGCTATAGAGAAGCGATATCTTTCTTTCTTCATGGTAAGCGCTATGGGTATTATCCAGTAGTCTAAGTACCAGTACTCGAATCAGTAGTCTCCGTACCCCTTGCAGCTAGTCGAGTTGCCTTACATGGTGGGGTCACTCAAAAGCATGGGATTCTTCTCACAAGAGCTGATTCAATCGGGTCCTTTTTACTTAAATATTACCTGCCAGCCTATGGGAGTGCCATTAATCGAGTATGAGTAGTTTCTAGTATAAATTCCCTTTCCAGCAGTTGCCAGCTATCTAGTTTCAGGCCTAGTTTCTCTCATTGATATAGTTTCTGTGGCAGTTGCTAGCAGCCCGTTGGAGTTGCAGTGACGGAGGGGTTTGAGGTTGAGATCCAGTTCTAGCCCCGTAAGCCATTAGGAGTTGTCTTAATAGGGAGTTTGCTTAATTCATGGGGAGTGATCTTACAGCCAAGCCAGAGCTAGTTGTTGGAATGATAAGCTAATCCCCAGTTTCCCCTGAAGGGCTTTAGATAAGATTCCCTATTAGGGTTATATAGGTTTATAGCTAATAAAGTGCTCCCTGGAAGTATAATAGCTTATAATCATTCTTTCCTTGATAGTTCTAAGGCTATCTAGTTGGAGTGCTGTGCTTAAGGGTATCTAGTCCTTCGCGCTTCCTGATGGTGGGGGTGAGAGTCTTACCGGGGTTTGGTTTAGGCCTTCCCCCCAGTCTAGGTATACTTCCTCCTAGTCTAGCTATATAAAATAGTAATTATATAATTATATTCAGGTTGAGCTCATATAGTAAATAAGGGAGAGTCACACGAGGGAATAGACAATACATATTTCATAAGCTGCAGTTCCTACTTCCAGCCATTTCCCTTCGATGCATTTCCCTTTTGAGTTCCCAGTTCGGAAGGATCTACTTGAAGTGCTGGTTTCAGTTGATCTGTTCATTAATCGGGTTCCGCTCCGAACCTTTTCTTACTTGTTCTTCTCTAACCTGGTATGTCCTGGGAGTCTTTTAACTGCTTTTTGGCTTATAGCTGGTAAAACTATCTATTTCCTAATCTCGTCTATAAGAGCAGGTTACTCCCCACTATGCCACTTTATAGGCGTAGTCACTCGAGTTAAATTGAGTGTTTCCTGCTTGCTATTAAGAAGTTTCACCCCTCACCTGTTGAGTACTTGGGCGTAATCACTGAGAGACTTTCCCTCTATTTGTCTTATCATTATACCGGCTGGGACAAACCCTCTCGGTTTCATTCCCGTCTTCTTCTACGTCTGCCTATGCCCCTGATTCCTTAGTTCTCTTCAGGTTATGTCTTGGACTTCGGTCCGGTTACTTTCTATCGGTGGTGACTTCCTTGACCGATCCGCTGCGCACCTTTTCGTTGCTCTGGGCCTTTACGGTCCTCAATGCTCAATGTCACAAGCAATTGAGCTAGCACCTTCTTCCGATGTTCGATTTAAAGCTTATTTCGGCTCGTCAACGCTTAACGCCCTTCGGTCAATCTGTCCCTGCCTTCTCTAAAATCGACTGGGATACCAAAGACCTCAGACTCAGAATAAGAGTGAAATGGAATGTTTCTCAATCCTCGTAGGAAGAGGAAAAAGTCAAACTCTTTCTTCAGCTCCTCTCGTTTTGTGGCTTGACGCTGCTTAATTTAACTTCATGCCTTTCTTTGCGCTTAGCACTGTGTTCTTTGGCATCTTGCCGATTATGAAAAAGTCTTTTTCTTTTCTTTTCGTTCTTGTTCTGCTGCCCTCAGCTGGAAATCAAGGACTTTCAGAGTTCGGTTCGTTCTCCCTTTTCAAAAGAAGATCGGACTAAATTACATCGACCCTCTCCTTTCAGTCGAGTCACTTCATCCCTCATCCCGGATCCAGATAGCCTTTTCTCGGTACTCAACCGCTGGATTTTTTTGGTTGGTTGATGCCTTTAGCTGCGAACCACACTGTCTTCCTTTTTTGATGTCAGATCAAGATAGCTTTCGAGTTGTTCATTGCATTGCCTCAGTAAGCCTTCGAGGTTATCTGTCTATTGAACGCCCTTCTCCAAGAAAACAAGAATGCGCGGAACTTCTTTTTTGAAATATCTTTGATTATTTACTCCCCTGGAAACTCGGAAACTACTCTTCCAGTTTATGAACAACGGTGGTTTGCGTTTTCTCTTTTTTAGCTTTTGAAAGCACAATCCTTTTTTTTTCTATATTAGAAGGCTTTCTTTTCCTGGTCTTACTGGTAAAGAAAAGACTGCCAAAAGGCTCATTCAAGAGTGTATGCCATCTGCTTTCAGAAACTGAAACATATTATTACACTTAGTGACATTCTCTTTAGGTCTCAGGCTTTTTTCCTTCATCAAGCCTCGCTTTCTATTTCTACAACAGCCCCTACATGTACTAACGGAACCCTGCACCAGGATCTTGAATTGAAAAAGACCTAAACATACGACTCCAACAGCTGGTTCTTTATTCACCGTAAACCATGCCGGACAGCCGAAAGTTGCGATTACAGCCAGGTGTCCTCCTTTCTCCATCCTTGTGCACGAGCTTGAGGCAATTCGAAGAGGAGTGGAATCATAGACCAACAGGTTCACTAGCAAGGAATAAACTCTGTGACTTAGTTCCAGCCTTCCCCCCATACTCAGATTGGGTGATTGGATTGCTGCAGACATTTCTTACAGTGCCATCATAACACATGACCACATCTCGAAGGATGGCCATGAAGTTTTTTGAACAACGTTCCAGGTTCAGACAATCCTCTCGATGAGCGGACGATAACTCCTCTGATAGAGCTCGAATGAACCATCCCCTCATGCGGATCTCACTGGAAGGTTTAAGAACATCCTGTTAATTAGTTCATCCCAACTGTATGGGACTGAAGCCCATGTTATTCTGCTGGGGAGCTTGACGAACATACTGAGAGGCTCGGTGCCCTTTTATTGATGAGTTTATCCCAACGCGCTGGACTGGAGTCCAGATTTTTTTTGAGGGTGCGACAGCTTTTGCTGACACGCCTACCCGACCGTAGGGTTTCAATATATCTGTGCTTTCTTGTTTTTCTTTGCTGTGATTGATTCTCAGAACTGCTTCTAAGGCTTGCACCTGTTTCATTGTTTCAATATTCATTTGACATAACAAACATGAGGATTAAGGTGCACGTGTGATTGAACAAACGAGTTTTGCAAGGGAATTCACGATGTTTGTTTTAGATTAAGCGACAGAGCAAAAAGGACAACGATTGGATTATGCAAACAAAACTTTCATGGAGTTTATTTGATGTTATGGTTAGGAATGTAAAAAGATGCAAAGGATGTAAAGTTGAACAAACAGTGTATAACATAATAAAAAAAGAACTTCCTTTTTCTTCCAGCGATGATACTAACGATGTATAGCGCAGCTTGTGCCAGGATTACTGTCGATTTTTCCCATGTGGTGTCGAACTTTGCCCCCATATGCTAGCTCCCAAAGACCAATGGGAGATAGAACTCGTTCCCCAGGAAATGCTTCACCGACCTCTCCAGTTTGGTCGAAGCGCTTTTTCGGGTTTGTTTTTCGACTCGGCAAGGTATCCTTTTCCCAACGCTTTAGCTCTCACCTAGACCGCCTCTTCGGGTTTTTTTCCGAATGAGCTCTTGCTATTTCCCTTTCTTCCTTCTTTCCTATGGGACAATTAAACGCCCTTTCCAGCTTCACCAAAATCAGATTCTTGTATCTATGTTAAAGAGCTAAACTCAGAGCCTGCTGAGAATGCCTCCGGAAGGAGCGGAGCCACTCGACTGTAAAGGAGAGGAGCTCCTGCTTTGATGCTGGCCAACTGGGAGTAGGTTCCGGCTGCTCTTTCTGTGATGCTATTTCGACCTCGTAAAGATATTAGGACTTTCACACTGACATTGAGACAGAAAACATTCGATCAGTTTCCCAGCGTGACACCCTATGATCACCGTCAAAGACAGGATTCGAGGCCTTTGTCCCCATTGCTTCTTAGTTAAGTAGGGAGAGAGAACGCCCCATCTCTTGATTACGAAGATCACTTTCACAGCAAGCACGAATGCGCGAGAAGCTTAACTATTATGTAAATTGAAACGATCTCCCCGGGAAAGCATGATGCCTGACTTGCCCCTGCTTTCAAAAATGGTAGACCAAAAGCACTGAAATGAATATGAGAAATGTGGCTTACCTATAGAAGGAATCTTTCGTTACTCGTTACTAGAACCCCTTCCTAGTGACTGTAAGCGAAATGCATTTAGTGAACGCCTGGGGCTGGGGATACTGAGTTCAATATTTTTTATGTATAACTCTGTTATCTCTATCTAAACGAGTAAGTCTTCCAGTGGTCTCTCTCCCACCCAAAACCATCCCTTCCAGCGTTAGCGCACAAGAAGGAGCTTTTGACAGTGAGTCGAAAGTCTTAGTGAGAAACTAACCCTCTTAGGACTATTTCCACTCTTCTCTGAGTGCCTTCACAGTGCTTAGGTAGCGCTCACAGCGAGATAGGCAGCTCAGCTTACTATTATTCCTACCCTAATGTGTCAAGAATAGAATAGGTAGCACAGGTCAGCAAGCAAGCATAGCTAGATCTCAGGTATCTGGATCAGAAGGTATATCCTACCCCAAGCCACCACCCTTTTTGAATATGTGACCAGAGAAATGGAGATAGGAGAGTCTCGATCATGTGAGATAATTGGGTATGGAAAACTTACTCACATACGAAAGATTAATGCGGTCAGTCAGGAAGGAAGAAAATGGTACCATCGATCATCCCATTCCGTTGTTTGGTTCTTCCATTAGCGTGTGCCAGCAAATCATATAAGAAAGAAGCTCGTGTGGTGCATTCCCCATAGGGGGCCCGGGGAAGGTTCACTCATCATCGATTGACCTGTTCGTCTACTATGCTATTTCTGCTTGATCGCAGCTCGCCCTTCTTTCGTGCAGTGCACTTTGTTGATGATTGCAGGCATACTCGCGGAACATTCCCTTCGTAGACCACAAACAAGATCTATGATGAATTCAAGCGATAGCAATGAGGCATTCAAGCTCTTTCTCTGCGACCCGATCACAAGGCGGATTTACTATGATGAATTGGGATCCGCGTTAACCAACTCGCCTGCAATCTCGCTTTCAGTCTTCTCGTTGTCATTACACATTTCGACTAGCCGTGTGTGTGCAGTGGAGGAAGCAAACCGATATCGGATGTGTGCGCAAGAGCCTTGTTTACACTTTATTGCATGCTCATTGAGACAACGCGGTAAAGCGTGACCGTTCGGCCAATGCATTGACTCACATACGTTGATTGCGGTGCGCCATATTCCACCATCATGCGGCTTTTTCTCTCAGTTCGATGCGCCTCGTTGATACGATTCACTCAATCCTGCGCATAAAGATATTGACTACATCAAAAACCTCTACACCACATCGACTTTTTTCTTCCATAGGTCCTTGGTTTTTCTCTTTTCCTGAGCGTTTCACACTAAGCTCTTCGATCTTCAGGGATACGCGATTCTTCCAAGTCCAAGCGTTTTCCCCACAGAATATCTGCCATCAAATCACCTTCAAACAGTTTCTACGCCGGATTTTTTGTTTCAAAGAAGTAGGTTTCTTTTTATGTTGAGCGATATTTCAACCATTTCCCCAGCTTCCACTCTATTGTCCACTTCTAATAAACGTGATTGATTCTGCGAGATGCGATTCTATTGTAATAGGCTCTATCTATTCTATTATGGCCGGCTTGGAGACATCAGAGGAAGACCATCATCTCTATCCGGGTACGATTTTCCAAACCCTGGGATTTTGATCTCTTTACCGGTTATTACTCTTCCTCATCGACATATCTGTTCCCCGATCCTCCCGTGCTCTAGCAATTGCGTGATACTAAACCGGATCGAGCTCTTCGCACCTGGATAGTACTCCTTTCACCGTGCTTTCGATTGTCTCACTTCAGCGCCATGCGCTTTGCTTCGCTTTATAGAAGAGAAAGACCGTTGTCTTGAGAGTGAAAAGCAAGCGCAAGCGATAGAAAGGAGAGTCCCTCGCGCGTTCGCGCGAACTACTAAAAAATGGTGAGATCATTAGTGAAAGAAGGACCAACGACGATCCTATCCTAAAGGAGAAGGAGGAGTCAGTCTTCTTTGAAGATCGAGGAACGTAGTGTCGGACAATTATGCCATTCGGAAGAAGTCTTCTACAGAGGGAAAGCCTGTATCGAGTAAGTGGAGAGGAAAGATCTCCAGAGATTCTTATCTCATTCCATTCCAGTGGCTCGACCAGTAACCAATGGCGAAAACTAAAAAATCCATGGTTTCCCGGTAGAACCCCATTTCGCCCAAGTTGTTTCGGAACCGGAAAAAAGAAGCGGTTTTTCGCACAGCTTGCTCATAGTGCAGGTCCCACTTGTATATTGTATTTGGCCGAAGAAGCATCGGACAGGTTGGAGTTCTTACCTTCTTGGGACTCCATGGACCAAGATCTGCTTTCATTATATGGGCAATACCGATCTACTTTAGTAGATCATATGGATGTAGAAAAAGCTTCTGATTTTGATGAATTGGAAACATCTCTTTTCCATTTCTATTTACCTAGTTCATATTTTTCTTTCGTGTGTTCCGGGGAGTAATTCGATCTCTTCAATCTCGGGATACCACCTAAATAACTGCGGCCAGAGAGTCAAATAGGTCGGGAAGAAAGAGTCTGAGGTTGGGTTGGACGACATACATCTTGGTTGGTTCCCCCTCTTTGCAGGGTGATGACACCAGTAGCTGTGGAGCACAGATGACCATCTCTTCAAGCAGGGATATGGGGCTGGCCCCCTAGATCCAAGTCTAAAACAAAAAAAAAGAGAAAGCAGGTTGAGGTGAGTATGGGAGGCAAGGCTGGATCTCATGAGTAAGTGACTCGCCGAGTTACCACGGTCCACCCCGGTCCCGATTCCGGACACTGAGCGAGCTTTAATTGAAGTAGGGGCTGACGTCAGCGACACGGGGGAAAGCTAATGCGATTTTTATAATTAGAATCATGTTGCAAGGAACGGAATGCGACTATCAGTTTCCTTTGCCAAAAAGCCTTCTGACCGTCACGTGAGAAGATCTGCAGGGATCAAGGATACGCCAGGACAAAGTAGCGGTATGGAAAAAGATTTCAATTTGAAAAAGGATTCTATTGACAGAAGATATGGGAAAAAGCGGATGAGATGGGACAAAAAGGCCGCCGAGTGGCAACTTCAAATCCTCTCCAACCAGTCGCCGTTGGTCGCCTTCTTTAGAAGGAAACTAGCCCAAGGGGCGTAGCGGTGACAGAAGCCGGGAAGGAGGAGTCAAACACTTACTAACTCCTAGCCTAGCTACAATTGCACAATTTATACAGAATGCTCTCAGCTGTATTCAAAGCCATGAAGAAGATCTCCTGAACCTTCACTCTGTGCCATTGAATGCCGAAGTGGGGGTTCAGATTTTGGATGGTGGTCAAGTCAAGCTGAAAATCAAGGTGTTTGTGGTAACCTGAGCCAAGCTTCCAAACGTAAACCTGGTACACTTAAAAGTGCCTTATCTTTCCCACCTTCTGAACCTCCTTATCAGGCTAACCAAGTCCAGTCAGAGGTACTGGATAACCGGTTAGTTGGGATTAGTCGTCGTTCTCATCAGGAGAATAATAGTCAGAAGTCTAAGGACCCAGGTCAAAGTGCTAGGAAAGGCTCGGTGTTGAAAACCTCGAAGGCCCTAGTACTACTGACTTTGCACCAGATGAAATTGCAGCCTTTTCTCGGCATCCCTTCTCAGACGTCTTATTCCTTGCCTAGCTCCTTGACTCCGGCTCCGGCCAGAGAGTTGGATAGATGCCACTTATTCTTAACACATTGACTTGGAAGTTGGTAACTAAGTGAGAGAATGGCTCTAATGAAACTAACTGTATTTCAGCTCGCGCATACAAAGAATCATTCTATCCTTTCGCCCTGAGCTGCCTTAAGGCACGCCTTTACTCCCAAGACCGGATTCATTCACCTTCTCCTTCCCTTGCTTCTTCTCGCTCCGTGGGAAGATAATTTCTCCATTCCGTCCTGACTTCGGCTCCATAGGTACGCTTTCCAACTTTCCTCGCTCTCAGTCTATAAAGCAACTCTTCGTTCCGCATTGAACCCCGCTAAGAGGTCTTGCCAACGCCCTTCCCACCCATCGCCCACTCTTTTCCTTCGACGATCCCCTGGTGAAAATATTACTTATGCTGGTATTGGCTCCTCTCCCTCATCGATATCCGATAGCGGTGACTCTTCGGGCAACTTCATATATGAATGAAGGCAATCTTTTCCTTCAAAGCCAATCCCAGGGAAAAGATCTCATGCAGGAGAGAAAAAAGGAGAGAGATTCACAACTGATTAGCCGACATAATGTTTCGTAGAATAGGTTGTTTTGTCGGAGTCTCGGGTGTTCTTTCGGAGAATAGGGTGAAAAAGGGCTAGCCCAACCGAGCCGGATCTGTCCTGTGAAGGTCTAACTTAAGGAGAAGGTTGCATTCTATAAGCGCTAGCTTCCCGCCTCTCACTACAAAGGAGAGAATATGCACCCGTTCCCCTTTCTATTTAAAATTTGAATCTATTTAGAGCTCTTGTCGTCACCCTCTTTTGGCAGTAGCTTGCTGGGTTTACTCACGTACCACTTTTTGTATTACTTATCCTCGCTCTGATAGAGCACTTGATAGAGAATTAGGAGAGGGGTGGTGATCGTAAGCACAATGGACTCGCTTTCTTATCTGTCATATAGGAATCTCGATAGCGAGCAGTACCCATCGTTTGCAGCTATAAGTATAGAGCTCGCTCGTTCTTACTTACCCTACGGTCGAACTTCAAACTTTCTCTCCCCATCTAAAGAGCACTTCGTTCCTCAGAAATGAAGACTGAAAGGTACGACGAGTGGAAGACTTATGTCGAGAAGAACGTAGTGGCTTGTTGGCACAGATGCCTTAATTTAGAATTGAATATATAAAAAGAAGTTATTTATGAACTTAAGAGATTGACAGTCCTCAGCCCAGGCAAAGAAAAAACCTAATCTTCTTATATAGGATGAAAACGAAGAATCTTACCTACTGGTTGGTGGATCATGGTTCTACTAAGCGCCCTTAACCCCTGGGCCTTATCATATGTATTATCCTGGAATTTCATTTGGGTAGGGTAAGTTCTTTGTCAATAAATTGGATGCCCTAAGACGTCATCAAGCCTTGCCTTTTCTTTTTGTTCTCGATCTCTTTAGAACTGAACTTAAGAGCACGTAAGCATGACAAAGGATGGGAGCGGTGATTGACCAGAAACATTCTGTAAAAAAAGAAAAGAGTATGCTTTTGGCGAAGCTAGCCTCTAGTTAAAGTCTACGATTGCCGGGCTACGAACCTATAGGGAAAAGTCCTCGCCGGCGGAAAGGAAAAAGAAGGAATTCCCGATCCGAGCTACTATTGGTGAAGCATAGTTCGTCCTTGCGCAAATAGAAAGAAGGAAAGAAGCGAAAATTGCAGTCTAATGGGACCTAGAATAGATCCATATAGAGATCGTGAAGATAGCACATTAGCCTAACTATTAGAAATTACGTTCAATCAATCAAAATAAAAAGAAAGAAGAATAGAGGAAGGAGCGATAAACAGAGAAGTTTAGAATGCTCTTGTTTCAGAATCCAACACTTGTAAACTCCTATCTCCAGGGACAGAGGTACCTTAGATTAGAAGCCCCTACATAAGGGACTTAGCTTAGGACTGCAGGAAAGAGGATAGCCACTAGGCCAGCTACTAGATACACACGCACTAATGGGGAAAGCCTCTTATCTAGGAGAAAGAAGGACATCCATATTGGCTTACAGGGCTTACCTTTTAACTTATTCGCCGACATAATGTTTCGGAAAATAGGTTGTTAAGTTAAGATCTTTTAGAAATAGTTAGATAGATAGATTATATATAGTTCTAGATCTAAGAGATAGGGTTTTTTTTCTTCTCTCCCTTATATAAGAATAAGACAAGACTATTTGCCGATCGGAGAATAGTCGGATAATAGGGTGTTAAAAAAAGTGTTAAGAGTTAGTATCTAGGTATGACAGAAAGATCAGATGGCATAGAATCCGATGTGAACAAAGGGAATGAGCTAAAAGCCGCTTTCCCAACTCAATCAAGAAAGATGGTAAGAAGAGGAACGGAAAAGGGGTACCGCAAAGGAACAGGCCAGGCATTTGCGGGGAAAGATATCCTTCAAAGATATTCCACCCAGCAAGACAGTTCTCTTATACGGCAATACTAGATTGGCGAGACAAGAGAGAAAGCTTAGAAAGTAGTAAGGTGTCTGTGGAGCTTGCCTTACAGGTAGTGACTAGACCACTTGCATATCGAACAGATCTTACTCTCAAGGGAGTCATTGCGATATGACCTAGGAACTTACAGAATACCAAACTTGGATAATCGGTAGACTGTTAGGAGAATGATTGGCTAGATCATTTGGTTCACTGCGGAGAACCCTTTCTACGCTACGTTCCCAATAAAAAGCCGTCATCCTTCTGTCGCCTGTTAGCCACACCAAACCAAGATAAGGCAACCTAATCAACCAAGACTAAGTCACGACCTTTGTAACCTCACGGCCACTTTCTTTCCTAGAGCTTGCCTCACTATGCCAGCTTGATGGATGAACTCCAGCTGTAACTGGGGCTCCGCCCCAGGAATAGGGTGAAGGGGCATAGCGGTTAGCCAGTCTAACCTAGCCATTTAGATAATCATTTCTTATCCATTCTTCTAGTTCTATTCTTCGCATCGATAAATTCAAATCTTAACAGTTACGCTGTCGCACCTCTTGCTTGCTTGACTGATGTTGGTGGCTTTCCGCTTTTAGCTGATACGATACCTCTGAAGTTAGCTCTAAGACAAGACCGGATTTTGCACATGCAGTTGGTGTGGTAAGAAGAGATATCCTTCCTCCAAAAGCATACTACTTTCAAAACTGTCAGGGCTTTGTAACTACCAATGGTTTATTCCAATGCCGCATATCTCTTTAACTGCAGCTGCGGGAAGTTAGCACTTTCCTTTGATCTCCCACTTGAAGTTCGGGATTCGCTATCGCTTTCGACTTGGAGCGGCTCACCTCCCTTGTCACTTAAAGGGCGAAGTCGCTGAAGCGAGTCTAAAGGCCAAAGAGTTCTCTTTGAACGCTACTACGCATCCTTACTAATAGTATAGTGTAAGGTAGGTTTGGGTATAGCAGGACTTGAACCTGCGACCATTAGGTTAAAAGCCCAATGCTCTACCAACTGAGCTATACACCCCAAAAAAGATGTAGTAGTAAATAAGGATTGGTGCGGAAAAGAGGGCGGCCCCTCTTCTTCTCATCATATTATAGGGGCTTGGGCTCTAAAGCCGGCCTTACTCAACAAGCACCTTTATTAGTAAGGTTGCTTCTTTCCACTCATTGAAGATTCTATCTAAAAAAGAAGGTCAACGGGGGAGAAAAAAGTGGCTCTCACTGACACCATCTACGAGAAGGTGAGGTCTCTTTCCAGCCGCCATACGGTTCGCCTTAAAGCCTTAAAGACGGATAAGGGGAGGAGCAGTTATCTATGTAATTACGGTTTTTGTTGGCCGTTGTTCCGGTCGAGCACTCTCTTTTCTTTGTCCAATTCCGTCTTACCAAACAAGACTGACTTCTGACCAACCCGCGAAGGGTTGTGAGGTTGGACCAGGTACGAAGAATGAATCTATATCTGTGTACGGAAGTTGCCGGCCGGCGGCCGCTCAACTGTTCGAGCGCAATGCAGTGGTGGTTGGTTCCGATTCGACAAGGGTAGAATGCCTGGTCGAAGGTCCAGTACAGTAGGTATCAGGCGTGTTCGTTTTGTCTCCCGAGCGAGAAATAGGCGATGCACCATCCTTGCTGCTACGTACGTTGACCTTGACTTGACGGATTCATCCAATTGAACCCACACTCAAAGGAGGACCACAAGCTTGGGGCTCGACGAAACAGAAAGTATCAGCATTAAGAAACTTCTCTTCTTGGGGTTAGCAAAGAGCCCGGCATTCATTTCTTCATTCATATTCATAGCTGAGTCGACTAAAAGAGGGACCAGCCTTATCGTGGTGATTATAGGACATCTCTGATCGTTCACCTATAATGTGACACGTTCCCTCTCAGTTATATGATCAACGGCATCAGTCGGCTAGAGAGCGGGGCTATTCTTCTTCCGGGGAGGCTAAGTCGTCCCCTCTACTGATCGAACCCTCAGTTCGGAGGTCTTCGTCAACATGTTACGAGGCTCCAGTCTTCGGCGGGTCACCATTACTTGACTTAGAAAGACAAACATCTGGGCAAGGGAAAGCGCAGTGCGCCTGGTGCAAATGGCTTTCTTTTTTCATGATATACCAATCAGAATGGAGGGCCTCCCTACGTACATGATTGATAGAATCACTACATAGGGAGGGGGGTGGTCAACTTGATGCGGGAGAGGCATGAGTGCAGTTTGATCTTGTGGTGTATTCGTTTGTAGTGAGTAGGGCCTCTTTCTCGTTGATCAGTTCGCCTCCGCTCTATTGAAAGGTCTCTATTCCTACGGCGGTTTTGTCAACGAACGCGTCTCAGGCCGGATTGACTAACCTAACCCTTAAGGGAAGGGGGCCTTTCCATAGTTGGGTGCTCTGCTTTAGTGTAATTGACGAAGGCTAGGCTAGGTTTGGTAATACAATACCCAAAACAAATGAAAAGAGATCGGGGTCGATAGTTGGCAAGGAACTTGATCCTCCCAAAAAAAGGGGCAGCTGCGGTCGAACTCTAATTCTGGAAATAAGTCGGGGCCCTTTTTTACCAAGTCTACCGGATATAAGATGATAGAAGGCGCAACGGTAGTTGCGTTGCACAAGACGGTGCCGTCTCACTTCGAGTTCCTTCCTTCGAAGTAAAATCTGATGATACGCTTCGGCGATGTTACCTACCAAATAAAAAAAAGGCCTGCTAGGTGATCGAAATCGCTCAGGTCAGTGAGGACTCACTCACCTACTCCTTCTAAGAGTTTCTTCTATCTACGGAATTCAAAAGGCGACCCGCCGCGCCGGGCTATAAGATAAGATACAGCTGTTGTACTACTTGACTGGTAAGAAAACGCTTACGTAAGAACTGGAAGACTCTTGTATGTACGGTAATCCTTTCTTCTGCTATTGGTGGACTGTTGCACAGAAAGGCTGACAGAAGCAACGTTTTTTAGCGCGCTTTTCAAGCGCTTAGCTTCTGCTAGCGGCGGGCGACAAGGACATAAAGTAAGTTCAGTTGGAAGCCTAAGCCAAGAAGGTACGAACGAAGTGACGGGCCCCTTTAGAGATAGGGTAGGGGGGCGGCTTTCTTGTGGTAGTAATTGCGAACATCTCTCCTTTTTTCTTAGCATGCACAGTTTGCTTGCATGCCGCCTTAGGCACATCTCTCTTTCTTAATTTCACGCTGGCCTAATGAATGAAAGTCAGTCTTTTAGT